TTCTAAAATCTCCAAGATAATTTTTTTTTGAAAAAAAAAAATAGAATAGGTCCTACAGTTTTCTACCACATATCTTCTGTGAATACGAATAACAAAATTCTAAATAGAAAAATATTTTCAGAAATTCATTTTGAATAAGAGTTTTCCATTAACCAAAATAAAAATATCTTTTCTAATATCTAATAGAATAAGAATAATAAATAAGAATAATACGGAGCTTTCACTCGAAAAGGGTTCAAAAATGAAAAAAGAAACCGGGGGGTCGGGTTTATTCCGACTAACCAACAAGTTGAGTTGAGGGGTTCGTACTCTAAAACATATATGATCCTATCAATTGTTATAATTTTTTATCAACTAAAGTAAAGCAGTACTTTTATAGGCGATTTTCAAATTAAATATCTTATCGAAAACTTACAGCAGCTTGCCAAACAAAAGCTAAGAGAAAAAATAGCACAGGTATGACGGGCATAACATCTACGATTGGATTCAAAAAAGCATAGGCTTCGGGCAATTTTCCGAATAAAAAGTTACTTGAATATGAAAAAAAGGCATAATGACAGATCCCTATCAAACTACAAATATTAAGCATAGCAGACGTTTTGTTCTGTGAGATAATTCCATTTTGATTGAGTTATTTATAGAATATAAATATAGGGAAAAGGTAAAATGAAAGGAGACAAAGAGTCCCGCTTTTCTTTTGAATCCGCCCAATCAAAAGTCCTTCAATTCTCAAAAGAGAATCGAAGAAATCATACTTTTCATACAATATCTTAATTGAATTCTATCTAATGATCAATAAATTAAGTTACATTCTATATTTACACGTATTAAAATCTTACTAACAATTCTATAACTATTTATCTTGGAGTTGACAAAAAATAAATATTAATATTATTGATTATTCGTGTCGAATAGAAATCTAAATGGGGCGTGGCCAAGTGGTAAGGCAACGGGTTTTGGTCCCGCTATTCGGAGGTTCGAATCCTTCCGTCCCAGAGCATATTCTTTAGCCCCTTTATTACTATTTGAAGTGTTGGAGTTCCTCTCTATTTTTTGATCCCGCAGACGGGGTATTTGACTTCTTTTTAACTTTTATGGTTTAGGCTTTTTTAGCCTACCAAAAAAAGGAGCAACTTAATCGAGACTCGTTTGACTTTATCCCTAGCCAGACCATACGAATCGACCTTTTGGTTTCTGTCCAAGTATTCCGGAGGAACAGGTAGGAGTTAATCATTAAACGAAGGTATTAAACTACCTTCGTCTGCTCGAATCTTATTAACAAAAATTTAACTAAATTAACTAATTTAACTAAAAAGGGTAGGAATTATGGAATTCGATATCAAAGACCTAAGCAATGTATTTTTTTTCAAATCAGACCAAAAGGATAAGTTTAAAAAAATTTCATATCTTAGAAGTTAAAAAGAAAGCTATATATCTATATATAGAAGATAGAATATCGATATGGTAGAAAAACAAAAGGTATAAATTCTAGAAGAACAAGGGATATAAAATGGTAAAACTTCGTTTGAAACAATGTGGTAGAAAGCAACGTGCGACTTGAAGGACACGATCCGCTGTGGATTTCTTCTTCTATCCACCATCTTCTATTTCTATAGAAACCGAGGTGCTCTTGTCTCGACATCCGTTGGGATAGTAAATAGTCCATGATCATGATGGAACTCGAGTAGAAAGTCTTAATTTATTTCTCGGAACAAGAATCTAGGGTTAATGCAAATCAATAAATTGGAATAACTTTATAAATTGTAAATATATATAAATTGACGGGATCCCAGTCGAGCAAATTTCCAATTCAAAAGTAATATTTGTTAGAATGAATTAAACCTTTTTAATCAAAAGTGTATAATGAATTGGCCGTAGGATTTTTTGATTTTGATAGAAGGAAATCAAAAAAAAGTATGTTGCTACCATTTTTGAAAGGATTCAAAAGCACCGAAGTAATGTCTAAACCTAATGATTTAAAACAAAGAGATAGGATCCCAGAACAAGGAAACGCCCTTTGATTTTAATTATCTCAATAACTAATAACTGGGTCAGACTTATGAATCAAAATCAATTTGATTCGAAACAAAAAAAAGAAAAAGGGTGTAAAGACCACTCAATAAAAGAAATTGTCTAATCATTTTCCTTTAAGGGCTATTTGAGAGTTATCTAACTTGAGTTATGAGTACGACTGGTTACAGCTGGTTTCTTTTTCATTTTCAGCAATGAAGACGAAAAACGACTTCAATCCTAGTCTAATTGATTTAATGATGTTATGGACTCTTTGTTTATTTATTAGAATTGTATACTTTCTATAGTCTAATTCTATAGAGAGACATAGATAAAACTTCGAATCAAATTCTTTGTTCGCGAGCCGTACGACGAGAAAACTTCCTATATATACGTTTCTAGGGGGGGTATTCCTCATTTACACCTATCTCAATGAGCCGTCTATCACTATCAAATCGTTGCAATTGATGTTCAATCCCAAAGAGAAGGC